TGAATATAGGTAAAATAAAATGGTTTATTGATATTGGATTTGATAAATAGCAATACAATGGGTTTTTTCCGATCCTGATTGAAATCATGACGAAATTCATTTGATTGATACACGTACCTACTAATTTAACAGAGACCCAACATATTTCATTGAATGATTGATAAAAAAATTTGGCGCAGCCTCTGAACTAAATTATGAACTAAATTATTGGCGGAAAAAATGCTATAGAATCGTGAAAGATGGAAAGATCCTCCGTATCGAGTCATCCCATTATATTGACAATTTTTTAAAATTGTGCATACTATCAGCATAGTATCATGGCGGTCGTTCAAGTATGGTATGCCCCCATCGTCTAGCGGTCCAGGACATCTCTCTTTCAAGGAGGCAGCGGGGATTCGACTTCCCCTGGGGGTAGGGTACTACGAAAGGAAGTTGATCATGGATTATCAATAAGCCTGGAATTTATTCTTCCTGGGTCGATGCCCGAGCGGTTAATGGGGACGGACTGTAAATTCGTTGGCAATATGTCTACGCTGGTTCAAATCCAGCTCGGCCCAAAAATTCGCCGATCTACCACTAAATGGTATCATATAACCCATTTTGTGCTCTCCAGAAATGCCCGACCCCCCAATCCATTTTTTTCTCTGCTATATCTATAGCACTATTTATTTACTCTATTTTTCCAACAAATTAGGGTCTTGATAATGATCTAGATTCATATTAGGATCTGTAAGTATAAAATACAATCAAAGGAAAGGGATAAACAAAAAACCCTTTTCATTGAAAGAGTAATTATCCCATTTATTTGGCAATAACGAAAGGATTACTAGTAATCCAGGCCGGTCTCACTAAGCGCGTACCCATATGGGTATCATATATATCACTCGCGGCTCTGTTACAACACGCTAATTTGAATCTAAATTCAAAATGGAAGGGGTTAGAGAATAAAATAATAAAAATATGTATACATAATACTTTAATTTTATTATGGTATGTACTTGGGATTGTAGTTCAATTGGTCAGAGCACCGCCCTGTCAAGGCGGAAGCTGCGGGTTCGAGCCCCGTCAGTCCCGACGGATCCAATAAAAAAATATATCAACTCTGCTCTATATTTTTTGTGAAAGTAAGTCGAATTTCATTCCCAACGGGAATCCCTCTTCTTTATTTTTATTTTTTTATTTCGCATTTATCATCAATCGGGGAATTTCCATTTCTTTGACTAGTACTGATTCGATTGATGGGCGATAGACATATGTGGATTAGGACAATTAGACAATTGTCGGTAGGATCAGATTCAGGATTCCAAGAGATACCATACTGTACTGGGTACGGCTTTTTCGATTACTGCTACTCTGTCGAATAGAATAGAATAGAGTACTGTATGTTTCCCGGAAGTACATATATAAATGGAATTTGTACGATATAAAATAACTTTAAGATAGTTATTGTAATAGAAGACTTTCAGGGATCGCTTTTTTATTTTTTATTAGGGGAGCGCCATTTTTTTATTAAGGGGTCTCCTTGAAAGAACAAACTTTATTTATTTTTATATAAAAATAAATAAAATAGTTTAGTTAATTTGATGGAATATTAGATTTTTTATACTGAAACTTGTACTCGTCTTTATCATCCCTCTTTTGTTTTCCAAGGAGGTTAGATTCGATCAGTAAAAAAAGAAGTTTCGAACTTAACTCCTTCCCTTTTTTTTATTTATCTTCTATTGTTTGTTGGGGGTTGTTTAGAATCAATGGTAAGTGTAAGGGCAGTTCAATGATACTTCATCAGATGGTTGGTCAGTAGGTTATATAAAAGAAAGAATAAAAAAGAGTGATAAATAAAACAGAAAGGGATTTTGGTTGGGTCAGGAATAAAATTTGGAGTTCGGTATGGATAAAAGATCTTCCTATGTTATACTATTCAATTCTTGACGATGAGTTGATTTGATAGTGCAGATATTGTTATTCATGATATTGATCCGATTCAATATCATCGAGATGTAATTCATCCTATTGAATTTACAAGCGAAAGATTTATTATCTCTATGGGATTAACTCCCGAGTTATTGCGAATTAAAGAAAAACGAAACAATGAGATTATGGAAGTAAATATTCTCGCATTTATTGCTACTGCACTGTTTATTCTAGTTCCTACCGCTTTTTTACTTATAATATACGTAAAAACAGTCAGCCAAGGCGATTAATTTGAATTAAACTTGCCTTTTTAGTTCTTATCAATAATTGAAGAGAAGAAAGGTATTCCAATTTCGCGTCTTAAATGAACTGGGCAGACTAGAATTCGCCGTATTCTATGAAATACGATAGTATGGTAGAAAGAAATATCTGAATCTTTCTACCATACTATCTACGATTATTATCGTAGTGTATATAAGGTGTATTGTAATCCGGGTTAATTTAATAGAGATCAATCTGCAATAGTATCGTTAGATTTCTATATATCGGTATATATATGGATATCAATTACATCTTATATATAATGTATATAGTGCCCCCAATTCTATTTCTTTGCTTTATACATCTGTCTTGTATTTAATTTGTGTTGATTTCCAATCAATTTGAAATAATCGAAAGGCGACCCGTACTATTCTAATTCCCGGATTGCTGATTATTTTCAATATGAATCCCGATCAAAAGAATCAAGGGCCTCTTTGATGGTATAATAAAAGAAAATTAAAGTAATATTTTTATTAGCATTCTGACGAAGAAGTCATTGATCAATCAGTTGACAGATGATCTATGGAAACTTCTTCGAATTTCAAAAAAAAAAAGGGGGGTAGGGGATTAGTAAACTTCTTTTAACGTTTGAACAGTGAGTTCACTAAAACAAGTACAACATAAATAAAATTTCCAAAATATTAAAACAAACGGGAAGTGCGCAATATGTGACTCGCCCAAGACAAGACACTATTTTAGTCTTTGTAGTATCTCGTTAAAGAACTAGTATATCCGTGGTGTTTCCCATAGAAAATGTGTATCCACGTAATGTAATAACAGTAATGTAATAACACAACTATTTTCTCTTTGAATAATAAAAAAGTAAAATAAAAAAAGTTCAACTCTTCCTCACGGTCCATATCTAATTTTAGTAAGAGTCGGTTCATCGCAATAGAAAATTGATCAAGAATTCAGTTGGAATAAATTTACTACCATTTTTATTTCTTTTACTTTAAGTATTCTTTTTACTTTCGAAATACAAACACGGAAATAATTGAAATATTTCTTTAATTGAAAGAATCTTCTTAATATATATTATTCAGAAACTATATTACTACTCTAAAACCCAAGAAAATTTTGAAATGCAGATTTTTTTTTTTTATTTCTATTTCAATTTAAAAATTGAATTTTAAATTGAAATAGTGTTGAAATAGTGAAATTTCAACTAAAAAAAGCTTTTCAGACCAGAATGATTTATAAAAAAATCGATACAGTTTAATTCCTAAACTCAATTACAATTAGTAATACTTCTAGAGTCCACTTCTTCCCCATACTACGAGTGAAAGGGAAAATGTAAAGACTACCATTAAAGCAGCCCAAGCGAGATTTACTATATCCATGTGAATTATGTCCCCTATCTCTATAACGGAATTCTTGAATTATTGTTCACTAAATAAATAATAGTGGAATCACTGGCGCAGAGTCAAAAATTCTGACCTAAGATCGTTGATGAAACAATCCAATAAATCCAACTCTAACTTATAAGGGGTCTTATAAGAGTTCTAGTATAATCATAAAAGATTAAGCACAAGAAAAATATGCGGAGATCCCCTTGGAAGTATCAAAGAAATGCTACTAGTATGTAGAAATAATAAAAATGGATTCTTTCTTTTGTTGTCCTTCATTAAATTAAATAAAAAGTATAAAAAATAGAAGAAAGGTAGATCACTACCTAGCCCGTACCCTAACCCTATTTCTTTCCCATTTTGTTTTGATCTAATCCTTAACGTCTCCTTATTGGCTCTATGAAATAATCGGAGGACGCCCTATTATGTTCTTGACTAGAGGTTAACGAAAAAAGAAAACAGGTATATATATTAAGTATTAAGAAGTATTAAGTAAAAGCGAAGTACTCAAAGACTTTGATGAATATGTATACAAAGTATCTTTTGGCCTTTCCGCAACTAAAAACGGAATTCGATTTCCGTCCTGCTATCCAATCAAATTACAAACCTGGCCCGTAGACAGTCCATTAGTAATGGAAGGACTATCAAGATTTATCAGCTTCCTCCGTTGGCTTCCGCCGGAAAAATTTTCCAAATTATATCAGCAAATCAGAAGGGGGTAGGTCAATTCTTTTGGTGATTAGGCGACACCCGGATTTGAACTGGGGAAAAAGGATTTGCAGTCCCCCGCCTTACCGCTCGGCCATGCCGCCAAAACCAAATAAAAATCTATGAAAAAAATCTCCCCTTGTCTTCTTATTTATTGTACCGCACTTGTATTTTGAATCTTAATCCCGTTTTTATTAATTCCTTTTCTAAAAGAAAGATTTCTTTTTTGTTTGGGTTGGATCCATCCCTTCGATTGATTGTATAGTATCTTAAAACCACACAACCTCTAAAAATTTCCCTTACTTTTTCTAGTGAAAAAAAAAAAAATTGAGTTTTCGGTCATAAAAGAAAAAATTCAGAACAAACTGGAACCGTTAACTATTAATTCATGAATGATTCGTAAATTTCAATCTCAAATTGCGTTTCCTTAATGATATAAGAAAATCAAAATAGATACAATCAGTATTGGTTTTTTTATTGAAAAAAAGTCCTTCGCAATTTCAATTAATTATAATAGCAATTCCGGGTATATATAAATCCCAGAACATAAATTGGTACACAATATTATCTAATCGGGTAATTTATCTGTATACGATGTCCATAAGTAATTTTCGGGAAATTCTCATGCTTCCGTTTTATTTTTACCATTTTTTATTGAATAGCAATTCTGAATCGAGTATGACGTGTGTGTACTGGCCAGAATAGGGCTAGAAT